GTATGTGTTATCGTCCAAACTCAAAATGAAGAGGGATGCCGATTCATATCAATTAATTTATTCAAGAGAGACTCATCCAAATTAATCATGCGTCAGGAACCAGATTTGAACTGGCGACACGAGGATTTTCAGTCCTCTGCTCTACCAGCTGAGCTATCCTGACTAAGTCCCGATGTAGCATCCTCATTTTATTAGAGGGCGGGGGTCTATGTCAATTAAAAGGGCGAAAGAAGATTACAAAGTTTTATCTAGTTACTGGAATTTCTTGGATCTTAAAAAAGATGACTTTTTCTGTTTCAGTATGAGTAATGATATCGATTGTAAATCATTCAAAAGGGGATTTATTGCTCAAAGATGTATATCTTAGATATAAGATATAATAAAACATTTCCGACCAGATCTATTTCAAAAAGAATAGGGCGAGTGTATAAGGACACTCACGCAAGGAAAGGGGGGGATAGAATGGAGAAAAAGTTGGGGGGGCAAATAGGCTTTTTGGGGATAGAGGGACTTGAACCCTCACGATTTTTTAAGTCGACGGATTTTCCTCTTACTCAAAATTGCATTGTTGCCAGCATTGACATGTAGAACGGGACTCTATCTTTATTCTCGTCCGATTAATCCAGTTCTTGAAAAGAGGATCTACAGACTATGGAGTGAATCTTTTGATCAATGAATATTCGATTCCACATTGAAGAAAGAATCGAATCACACCAATTCTTCCGTTTTTATAGAAAAAATACAGACTCATTTGGGTCGGCATTAATTATTTGATATAGTATTCAATACGTATGTATATCTTCCATCCTTTCTGAATTTTCGATGGAAAGATTTCTCTACCAACGCGGCCAACTCCATTTGTTAGAACAGCTTCCGTCGAGTCTCTGCACCTATCCTTGTTTTCGTTTTCTCAACCTGAAAATAGGATTTGGCTCAGGATTGCCCTTTTTCTTAATTCCGGGGTTTCTCTGAATTTGAAAGTCATCACTTAGTAGGTTTCCTTACCAAGGCTCAATCCAATTAAGTCCGTAGCGTCTACCGATTTCGCCATATCCCCTTCCTTTTGTGTTAAGATTAGGATTTCATTGCGTTATGATGTCGTTCCCTTTTTCTTTCATTTCTACTGGAACCTTTGAATTCATTAGATATTAGATACCGATTCCTATTTCGAAGAAGCTTTTTTCCTCTTTGATTTCTTACCTGTCTTCTCCTATCTTCTATAGGAGACCCTATTTGGCCAATCAAATTTTATTTTATCATTTCTGGATCCGTAATTCAATATAGATTAATAGATATCCTATATATATCGACATATATCTACCTGTCGCCCCTCTCATGCAATTTTGAATACTTGAACGGTCTCTTTTTTTGTTGTCTTAATTTCCGCCTTTACTACTTTATTCATTTTATGAATGGAATGAAAGCGGAGGAATGTCTCATCAGTTCGAACTAATCATCCCTAATGATATGGAATCAAATAATATATAAAATATAGAAGTGTAATAAAAAGAATTTCAAATGTCATTTGAATTCAAATTCAAAAATGACAAATTTAAATAATTTAACTATCTAACTAACTAAAATAAAAAAAATTACTATCGAATCTAATAAGATTTAGAATTTACTAAAAAAATATCTAATTTAATAATATTCGAATTGTAAATTGTATTAGTGATTTGTGATAAAAAATACAAATTTTATATCGCTATATTAATAGTTATGTTCTATAATATTCAATATTTTTTTTTAATTGTATATTTTATTGTTTTCTATTCATATCGAGTCTGAATAGATAAGACATAATAGTGAATACTTAAGATTAAGATTCTAATATTTTATTGAATTAGTATGCACATAAAATTGATGTTAGTATGCACATAAAATTGATGTTATGTGAGCCCGCTTAGCTCAGAGGTTAGAGCATCGCATTTGTAATGCGATGGTCATCGGTTCGATTCCGATAGCCGGCTTTTTCCTATTTATTCCAATTTTTACATAATTGAGAATGTATCAAAGAATATTAAAGAATATTAAATATTTTTCAATTTCTTAAATTAAAATTATAAGAACTTACCACTATGTCAGTAAAGGAATCCCTTTTCTATAATATAAAATAGGAAGCGGTCTGGATATTTATTCAATTCGTCTCATACTTTTTTATAGTACACAAGTAGGCTACTTCAGCAAACTTCGCTTCATTTACTTTAGGTTGAGTTTGAAAGTTTGAATTTTGGTTTAAAAAATCCAAATTTCATAAATTAATAAAATTTAATAAATAAAAAAAAAAAAGAATAAAATTGATTCTAAAAAAATTCTACAAGTTTTGAAAGTTTGAATTTTGGTTTAAAAAATCCAAATTTCATAAATTAATAAAATTTAATAAATAAAAAAAAAAAAGAATAAAATTGATTCTAAAAAAATTCTACAAAAAGGAGTCTTTATGTCGCGTTACCGAGGACCTCGTTTGAAAAAAATACGCCGGCTGGGAGCTTTACCGGGA